AATATCTTTTACATATCTTTCATGTAGAAATGTAGAAAGATGAATAAGTCCATTCTATACTCACTTAGATATATTAATAATTATTAATATAAATATAATAACAGGTACAAATAGTAAATTGAGGTATCCTTTTATGACAACTTTCGACTTTCCCTCTGTTTTGGTGCCTTTAGTAGGCTTAGTATTTCCGGCAATGGCAATGGCTTCTTTATTTCTTCATGTTCAAAAAAATAAGACTGTTTAGATCTGATGGGCCCAACTCTCATCCCTTTTTTTTTCAAAACTAAGACTTGTATCATAACGCAGATATCCATTTAGTGGAGCTTCCGTCGAACATAAAGGAGGGGCTCTTAGGCCTGTAGAAAGATGATATGGGGGTAAATAAATTCTATCTATTTGAAAAAATATCAGGATCGCCGGATGGCTGAACTCTAAAGTCGGTGTATCTATATGTATATCGATATCGATGGGATCATACGAAGGGTATGTTTTTATTTTAGATCTAACTAATTTGATAAATTTCTCTTAAAGGTTCACATCAAACTAGTACTAGTTGATGAGAGTTACTTCGGAACCAAAAAGAGTAAAGTCTAGGGTATTCTCTCAATTCCAATAAAACGAAATCGGATCAAGTATGAGTTGTCGATCAGAACATATATGGATACAACCTATAACGGGGTCACGGAAAACAAGTAATTTCTGCTGGGCCATTATCCTTTTTTTAGGTTCATTGGGATTCTTATTGGTTGGAACTTCCAGTTATCTTGGGAGAAACTTGATATCTTTATTTCCGTCTCAGCAAATCTTTTTTTTTCCACAAGGGATTGTGATGTCTTTCTATGGGATCGCGGGTCTCTTTATTAGCTCCTATTTGTGGTGCACAATTTCGTGGAATGTAGGGGGTGGTTATGATCGATTTGATAGAAAAGAAGGAATGGTGTGTATTTTTCGTTGGGGATTCCCTGGAAAAAATCGTCGCATCTTCGTTCGATTCCTTATAAAGGATATTCAGTCCGTCAGAATAGAAGTTAAAGAGGGTATTTATTCTCGCCGTGTCCTTTATATGGACATCAGAGGCCAGGGGGCCATTCCCTTGACTCGTACTGATGAGAATGTTACTCCACGGGAAATCGAACAAAAAGCTGCCGAATTGGCCTATTTTTTGCGTGTACCGATTGAAGTATTTTGAGAAATGAGCTGAGAGAATGAATGCTTTCTCAGCAGGCAGGAAAAACTAAAAATCCCCCCTTTCTATACCATAACTTAACTGAAGTTTCTTCATAACAGTCAAAGAAGACGTATACGTAACGTAACAACCACAAAACAAAACTATTTTTGTAGTCTTTTATGTGTATGGAAATCTACACAGCTTAATTCAATAACAAAAATAAAATAAGTAACAAATCCAAAAAATGGATTCATCTTTTCTATTTTATATCAAAGCATTTGGGGAAATACATAAATTTTTTTGAATCCAATATTTGTTGGAATTGACAGTTTAGATTCTGATAGATCCTACTTTTTAAAAATTATTTATTTTTTGTAAATTGAGGTTTCTTTTTATACTTTCTTTTGTGTTCCTTAATGACCAAGCATCTTCTATTTTAATGATAACTAGTCAATTTCTGTATTGTTTTTCCACTCCTTTTTGATCAGCACAAAATTTCTTATATTATTCAAAAATTTCACTGACTACTCAGAGTCCGGAATAAAAAAATGGAGGGAAATTTTTGAATAATATAAGAAATTTTGATATAATGATAGAAAATAATATTCATTATCTGGAAACAATATAATATTTTTTTGTTAATTATTTGAATTCGAAGTGGATTCTTAATCTATTTCTGTATTCTTTCTACATTCAAAGACTAACTCCGAAATCACAAATAAAAAACAATGAATAGATTCATAGGTTCGATACTTTGTAATAGAACTAACTCATGCACGAGAAAAATATTGGATCGTGTAGAATCAACTAATGAAGTCAGTTCATTAAAAATTCATAGACGAAATGAAAAATGGCAAAAAAGAAAGCATTCACTCCTCTTTTCTATCTTGCATCTATAGTATTTTTGCCCTGGTGGATTTCTCTCTCATTTAATAAAAGCCTGGAATCTTGGGTTACTTATTGGTGGAATACTAGGCAATCTGAAATTTTTTTGAATGATATCCAAGAAAAGAATATTCTAGAAAAATTCATAGAATTGGAGGAAATCCTTCTCTTGGAGGAAATGATCAAGGAATACTCGGAGACACATCTACAAAACCTTCGTATAGGAATCCACAAAGAAACGCTCCAATTAATCAAGATACACAACGAGGATCGTATCCATACGATTTTGCACTTCTCGACAAATATAATCTGTTTCGTTATTCTAAGCGGTTATTCTATTTTGGGTAATGAAGAACTTGTTATTCTTAACTCTTGGGCTCAGGAATTCCTATATAACTTAAGTGACACAATAAAAGCTTTTTCGATTCTTTTATTAACAGATTTATG